AGAATAATAATAGAAATTCAAAAAATATAGAATTAGATCGAATTAAATAAATTCGAATTAATATAAATATAGAATATATAAATATAGAATTAATAAATATCGAATTCGAATTTATAAAAAAAAAATAAGGAATTTTTATTATCTAAAGGAATAAAGAGAGAGGAAAAGCCTTTTTTTATCAAGCCTTACTTGTTGTATAATGTAACTACTTGCTCTGTAATGTAACATAATAATTATCCTTTTTCAATTGGGAGAGATGGCTGAGTGGACTAAAGCGTCGGATTGCTAATCCGTTGTACGAATTATCCGTACCGAGGGTTCGAATCCCTCTCTTTCCGGTTCCAGTGATGACTTGAATTTTTTTTTATCTTTTCTTTCAAATTTAGAAAATATTTTTGCTTTATTTTTTATTTCAATATTCTATAATTCATTGTTCTATTTAAACTATTTAAATAAATTAATAATTTGAATATTTCTATTTAATATTCATTTATTATTTATAAATATTTAATAAATATTTATTTCGAATTTTTTTTTTTTATTTTAATATAAATATTTTTTTCTATTTCAAATTTTTAAATATTAATTTAAAACGAAAATCTAGATTTCAATCTAGATGTAGATCTAGATGTAGAATAGATAAAGACTAAATAAAAAGAAATAACATGCTAAGAACATTTTAAAGAACATTTTCAAATCAAGATAAAATCCAGAAACCCGTAGAATTTTTATTCTATTCTTCACGTCCAGGATTACGTCCAGGATCATTAGATAAAAACCCAAAGATGAAGAGAGAAACAAAGAATATAACTACTGTGTAAACAAAGAGTTTAAGAGTAAGCATTAGAAAATCTCCAAGATCATTTTTGTTTTGGTTTGTAAAAAAAATAGATTCTCTATTTTTATACCACATTTTCTATTTTAACACCATTTTAACACCAATAAAGGAAGTTATTTCGAGAAATCGAAATGAATTTCGACAAATTCATTTCATTTAGAATAAGAGTCAAGTATTTTCTTAGAATTTTTTTCCTAACTAAATTAGGACTCTATATAGAATCTGGAATGAAAAAAAAATTAAGAATGATAAAAATTGAGGGTGATCCAGAATTCTCGCGTTTATACAATAACTTTAATGTTTGAATTAAGAGCTTAGAGTATATGGCTTATCTGATCTTATCAATTACTAGAATTTTTTTTTTCTCGAGTAAATCATGAATTATTCTAGGACAGTATTAAAATATCATCGAAAACTTACAGCAGCTTGCCAAACAAAGGCTAATAGAAGAAAGAGTAGAGGGATTACTGGCATAACATCTACGATTGGATTCAAAAAAGCATAGGCTTCAGGCAATTTTGTGAAGAAAAAATTGCTTGAATAAAGGGCAGAATTAAGACAGATACAAATTAAACTAAAACTATTAAGCATAACAAACATTTTGTTCTTGAAGATAATTGTATTTTGATTGTAAGTTATTAATATGTTATTGATCTAAAAATTGATCAAAAATAAAAAATAAAGTAAGGTAGACCAAAGAGCCCTTACTTTAAAATTTAAATTAAATTTATTGTTATTAAACTCACCCAATCAAAAATCCTTTAATTCTCAAATCAAAAAAGAATAGAGGAAATCATATTTTTATACAATATCTTAATTGAATTATATATTATGATCAATAAATTAAGTTTAATTCTATATCTACACACATGAAAATCCGAACAAGACGATAATATATTTCCTAGATATTTGGATGGGAATTGACGAAGAACCAATATCAAGATTACTTTTTATTAGTGTTGAATCGAAATATAAATGGGGCGTGGCCAAGTGGTAAGGCAACGGGTTTTGGTCCCGCTATTCGGAGGTTCGAATCCTTCCGTCCCAGATATTCTATAAATTCGCTATAATCTATCAAATAAAAAATAAAAAAAGAATCCTTTACTTCTTTTATTTTTTATCCCCTGCAAAATGGGGGGAGTAGATAGGAGTTAATTAATAATTGAAAAAAAAATAACAATGTAAATGTCTTTGACTATTAAAATTTCCTTAATCATTAACAAACAAAGATAACACACACGTTTTCTATGTATTTGTTTTTTTTTTTAACTCAAATAATTTTTCTCTATTTTGTCTTTGGCTTTAATGAAAAATTCTAAATCTATCTAAGAATTTCGACAAGGCTGGATCCTATGTCACTTTACTTTGACTTTCAAAAAAAATTTAGAAAGAACGTCAAATAAACTACTCCTAAAAATGAAGAAATGCTTATATGTATGTATTTTGAGCATTTTTATTTTGAGCATTTTATTAACATTAACACCTTTGCTTTGTTTGCGTTTTTGGAATCTAAAAAAAAATGGCTCATCTCTTAATTTCACGTAGTTAATTTGAATTGCAACATATAAGATCGAATATCAAAAAGAAATTTCAATCACAATTCTTTAATCTATCTCATAAATAAGATGGTCTTCTAGTATTTCGATATTGATTTTTGGACTTAGTATGAAAGAATAAAAAAAGAATTTCCAATTTTCCCTACACCAGTCTTTTTTATCGACTACTGCACTAAAAAAATTGGATATTTTTTTAACCTATTTATTTGAAATCATTAATGATTTAATCCGAATCTGAATAGGGTTCTCTTTTGATATCATTATGATAAAAATATGTTTAAAACAAAACCTTATTCAAAGTAATGATATCGAGATAGGCAATTTGTAAATTAAATCTTTTTAATGATTTTTTAGGAGTCCTTGGGACTCGAACAAATGGGTCCTAGGTACTCACTTGAAGACTCAAAAAAAACTTAATTTATTTTTTTGTCTTATTTCTTGGAATATTGAATATTTGAATTGTAAATAAAAAAAAATATTCATATTCATACAATAAAACAATAAAATATGGAATTCAATTGAATTCTTTCTGACAGACACTTTTTCAGAAATTACCCAATAGAAATTAATAAATTCCAATTTTCGATTTCTATGTATCAGTTGAACCAATGACTATTTACGATTCCATAATCGAATCAATTAGATACTAGCTCAACAAAGAATGTTATAGTAAAACTTCGTTTGAAACGATATGGTAGAAAGCAAGGTGCGACTTGAAGGACATGATCAACTGTGGATTCTTACATCCATATTATTATACCCTAATAATATTCAAATTCTATATACCCTGAACTAAGAAATTAAATGATAAAAATATTTAGTTATTAAAATAATTTTAAAATAAATAAAAAAAAAACAAATTTCAAAAAATAAATGAAATAAAAATTATTAATTTATTAATAATAATAAATAAGATATTAAGAATATTAATAGAATATTTTTAAATAATATTCTAATTATATGTTTTTAATATATGGAATATTATATATTATAACATAATATATAGATATATATAGGAATTAGGAATGAGAGTACTCCTACTCGACATCATTTGTTCTGTTCTATTTATATACTCGAACTCTCACTTTTTGTTGGGTTAGAGTGTAATATAGTACATGATGAAGCTCGAGTAGAAAGTATTTTTTTTTTTCTTAGGTGCAAGAATCTAGGGTTACCTAATCAGTAAGTTGAAAGAACTTCGTAAGTCTATTTTCTATTTCGATATCGAAATAGAAAAGATCTAATTGGAGCAAGTTTCAAATCCAAGAATACGGGGGGTTCTACCTCTATTCTAATGATCCGTTTATCGAATCCTTGCAATTGATGCTCGATGCCGACGAGAAGGAAGAGATCTTGGAAAAGTAAGTGGGTTTTTATTATCCGATAAAAAAGCAAACCTATTCTTATGCTCCTGCTATTCTATATTTCCTTGAAAAAGGTGCTCAACCCATAGGAACTTTTCATAATATTTTCAGTTTAGTTTAAGGAAGGCTGCGGTTTTTACGCAACTTCGCCTTACTCAAAGTCAATTTCTTTAATGAAATGCAGGTGGGGCTAATTCATGTAATTCATATCAATATATATACACATATATAACTTTGTAGAACCAGAACCTTTTTTCTCTATTATCCTCTCTTGTTCTATTCATACTCTATTGATACCTTTTTTTTTCCTATTTTTTTTATTCTTATTTTATTATAGGTGTACAAATAGAATAGCTATGGAAATAGAATGCTAACCTAACTCTAACATAACGACAAAACTAGATATCATAAATATCTAGTTTTTTTTTATGGAATTTCTATTTTATATCTATTAAATATAGATAGATAAATATCTATTTTAATAGATTCTATATATATATATTTTCTATTTCTATATATTTTTCTATTATTTATTAATTTATTATATAATTTTCTATTTTAATAATTTCTAAAATTTTAGTATTTTATTCAATTTTATTTTTATTGAAATAAAATTTCAATTAATTCTTTTGTTTTCTTCAGTGTATCTTTATTTCTCAACTCAATATATTTACATTCATATTGACAAGAGTGTATCAAACAAATATAATCCCATCTGAGGTAATGGGATCTTATATGTCGATCTATTTATACCTTTTTATAAATTAATTTGATTTGTTTCTTCATTCAAGCGATGGGTTTCTTGGATTTTTTGTGATACAAAAGTTTTTTTTTGATTGAAAAAGATATAGAAATTGAATATTCTAATTAAGAATTAACAGTTATTTCGAAAATTCTATTTATTATAGACTATATAATTCTAAAAAAGATATATAAAATATATAAGTATAATATATAAGATAGAATATATAAGTAAAAAAGTAAGTAAAAAAGTCTTTGAATAATAAAAAAAAAAGAAAAAATGTATACAATGTATAAGGTATTCAAAGTGAATCTTACTATTCTAAAAAGTTGAATATTAAGTAGATAATCTAAATAAGAAATTGAAATAATAACTAGACGAATGAATAGGGTAATAGACAAGGTGATCTAAAAAATTTTATGTTATCCATATTTTTTGATCCTTTCTTTTTTTATGTTCAGGATTGATTCGAAATTTTTATATTTCATTTCTTAAAATTT